AAATTTCTTTTTTGGTAAAAAAATTGCGAAATGTTGTTCTAGAATGTCCAATATCCCTTTTACATCTCCTAGGCGAAAATGCTCCATTTTCATAAGATCTTCTTGACTCTTATTCATAAGGTCCAATAATGTATATATATTGGACCTGATAAGGCAATTATAAATTCTAGGAGACAATTCGGATTGATCAATAAAAATCGATTTCAATGCTATTTTGTTTTTTTGGACTTTATTCAATTTATCGTGAAAAGTAAAGGGGGATAAAGGAACCCTATGTTGATTGTGCTCTAAAGGTAAGTTTTCTTCGTCCTTATATAAAAAGGGAATAAATAAATCAATCAAAGTCCGAGAGGCTTCATGAAGTGCTTCTTTCGGAGTTAAACTGCCATTTGTCCATATTTCGAGAAACAGTATCTCTTGTTTTTCATTCCCATTTCCATAGGAATGAATACTATGATTCACATTTCGAACAGGCATGAATACAGCATCTATAGGATAACTTCCATCTTGAAAGTTCTGTGGCATCTTTCTAAGATATCCGCGATTTCTCTCAATTTCTAATCCAATATGCAAATTAATTGGTTCTGTCAATCTAGCTATATGTTGTGTATTGTCGACGATTTCTACATAAGGTGGTAAGATGATATCTCGAGCAGTTACATATCCAGGACCCCTAACACAAATAGACGCGTCACAAGTTCCATATAGATTACTTCTCAATACAATTTCCTTCAAATTCATTAGAATTTCGTGGGCCGATTCTTGAATACCTGTTAGAGTCGAATATTCGTGGGAGACATTCTCGGATTTTACACGTGTGATACATGTTCCTTCTATTTCTCCAAGCAAAGCTCTTCGCATCGCAATCCCTATTGTGTCGGCTTGTCCTTTCATAAGCGGAGCCAGAATAAATCGACCATAATAAAGACGTTTACTGTCTGTTCTTGATTCAACACACTTCCACTGTAGTGTCCGAGTAGATACTGTTACTTTCTCTCGAACCATAGTAATAATATTTTTTTTGATTGAATTATTTATTTCTCTTGTTTCTCTTGAAATTGATTCACTGTTTATTTCTACACACGTCTTTTTTTCGGAGGTCTACAGCCATTATGTGGCATAGGGGTTACATCCCGTACAAAAGTTAATAGGATACCACTTCTACGAATAGCTCGTAATGCGGCGTCTCTTCCGAGACCGGGACCTTTTATCATGACTTCTGCTCGTTGCATACCCTGATCGACTACTGTACGAATAGCATTTGCTGCTGCAGTTTGAGCGGCAAAGGGTGTCCCTCTTCGCGTACCATTGAATCCACAAGTACCGGCCGAGGACCAGGAAACCACCCGACCTCGTACATCTGTAACTGTGACAATGGTATTATTAAAACTTGCTTGAACATGAATAACTCCCTTTGGTATTTTACGTGCACTTTTACGTGCACCAATACGTACATTTCTACGTAAACCAGTTCTCGGTATAGCTTTTGCCATATTGCATCATCTCATAAATATGAGTCAGAAATATATGGATCTATCCATTTCATGTCAAAACAGATTCTTTATTTGTACACTGAGTTCTTTAGTGAGTCTGATTATCCCTTTATCCTTGTCTTTGTTTATGTCTCGGGTTGGAACAAATTACTCTAATGCGCCCCCGTCTACGGATTAGTCGACATTTTTCACAAATTTTACGAACGGAAGCTCTTATTTTCATATTTTTCATTCCTTATCTTAATTCTGAATCTACTTCTTGGTAGAAAATAAGTTTCTTGAAATTTTTAATCTCGAATCGTATTGAATAAAAATCACCTAATCTTTTGAATCCTTGTTTCGGAGTCGATAAATTATACGTCCTCTGCTTGAATCATAACGACTTACTTCAATTTTGACTTTATCCCCGGGTAGTATCCGTATAAAACTACGTCGGATCTTTCCCGAAACATAACCTAGAATCAGATCCTCATTATCTAACCGAACCCGGAACATGCCATTGGGAAGCGATTCAGTAATTAAACCTTCATGAGTCCATTTTTGTTCTTTCATTCCAGGTAAAGCCTCCTTGAGGTATCAACTAATGGAGGAGAAACGATATTAGACAACTCACCCCCCCTTTCTTTTTATATTTCTCAATATAGGAAGAGGTTTCGGATTTCATTTGGATATGAAATGGATTACCATATATAACATAAAATTTCTCCGCCGATTCCTTCTAGTCGAGCTTCCCGATCTGTCATTATACCCCGAGAAGTGGAAAGAATTACAATACCCATTCCACCTAAAATTCTAGGAATTCGTTGAGAGTTAGAATAGATTCGTAGACCGGGTCGGCTGATCCGTTTTAAATTTAAAAAATTTCTATAGGGTCTTTTCCTAGTCCTGCTATGTCGCAGGGTTAAAACCAAAAAATTTTTGTTTTTTTCTCGATGTTTTCTGACGTTTTCGATAAAACCTTCTCGGAAAAGTATTTTAACAATATTTTCGGTAATATTAGTAGATGCTATGCGAACAACTCTTTTTCTATCCATATCAGCATTTCGTATAGAGGTTATTATCTCAGCAATAGTGTCTCTACCCATGATGAATTAAAACTTTTGTCGTCCCAAAATTGGATATAATTAACATGTTTTTCTTTTTTTTTTTTATTGGTTTATGAATATAAATTTTTCAAGGTATATGCGCAAAACACAAGCTACGAATTAATCTAGTTCTTAATCTATTTCCCTTCAAATACCCCCCCAAAAAAATTCAGATCTCTTTTTTTTTATTTTATAATACTTCGGGAGCTAATGAAACTATTTTAGTAAAATTTAATTGTCTCAATTCGCGGGGGATTGCCCCAAAAATGCGAGTTCCTTTTGGATTTCCTTCTTGATCAATCACAACTGCAGCATTGTCATCATATCGTATTATCATACCGCTGTCACGTTTAAGTTCTTTACAGGTACGAACAATTACAGCTCTGACTACTTCTGATTTTTCTAGGGGCATATTTGGTACGGCTTCTTTGATCACAGCAACAATAACGTCACCAATATGAGCATATCGGCGATTACTAGCTCCTAGGATTCGAATACACATCAATTTTCGAGCCCCGCTGTTATCCGCTACATTTAAATAGGTCTGAGGTTGAATCATATAAATTTTTGAATCTATTCTTCCAATGCAAAGGATGAAGAAAATAAAAGAAATATTGTTTGTCTAAGTCTAAAAAAGAAATAGGCGATTTTGTTTCATCCCCAAGACTCATTTCTCTACGTTCTACATTTTTATCCCGAAATAATAAATTGAGTTCGTATAGGCATTTTGGATGCTGCTATTAAAATAGCCCTTTTAGCTATATTTTCGGTTACTCCACCCATTTCATATAGTATTCGCCCCGGTTTAACAACAGCTACCCAATATTCAGGGGATCCTTTCCCTGAACCCATACGCGTTTCAGCAGGTCTTACTGTAACTGGTTTGTCTGGAAAGAGACGGACCCATATTTTTCCACCACGGCGTACATTTCGTGTCATTGCCCGGCGACCTGCTTCGATTTGTCTCGATGTGATCCAAGCGGGTTCAAGTGCTTGAAGAGCATATTTACCGAAACAAATATGATTACCTCGATAAGATATTCCCTTCATTCTTCCTCTGTGTTGTTTACGGAATCTAGTTCTTTTGGGGTTATAGTTGATGGTTGTTTCGGAATTCCATCTCTACTACAGAGCTGGACGTGAGAGTTTCTTCTCATCCAGCTCCTCGCGAATAAAAGGATTCCAAATTGAATTTGAATTCATTTGAATAGCTATTAGAACATTTTTATTTTAGAAAAAATTTTCTTTTTTCTAACGTCCTAATAAATCTTTCTTGTCTTTTATCCGAGTTTACCAATTCAAAAAAAAAAAAGAAGGTTTTCGCGGGCGAATATTTACTCTTGCAATCTCTATTTCAGTCCTAGCCCTTGTTCGTCATTTTTCAATCAAAATAGATGAATTTATTTCCGGTTTATTTCGCCATCCTAAGTAGTGAATCATTAAGATTCGTTTATTTAATTAATATTTAAATAAAATCTTTTGCATTCACAGGTTCCTTCGTTTCCACCACTTCGTACTAGATGATTAGGTCAGAATTCTACAATGGAGCTCATAATCCAATTTATTCTTGAGTCAACCTTCTTAGTCTTTATTGACTCAAAGCTCTTGAGTTTTTTCTTTTCTTCTATAAGAAATGAATATTTCATTATGTATGAATCAATTAGTATTGATGCTTTATTACACTGTCTTTTATCAGATGACTCATAGACCTTCCATATTGGAATTGTATATCATTGATATTCTTTTTCTCTCTTTCTCTCATCCTTCCATTTATCCACACCTTTCTTCTGTAATTTTGCTTTAAAAAAGTTAACGGTTAATTATTTCAGTTGCTACAAAGATATGACTGATTTAACATATTTTGACTGGTTCTTTAGATCTAGATAATATGAAGTGATGAATTGGTTTTCACACTATCGGGCCGGTCTTTTGTAACCCTAACCCTAAAAAAAAACCAACGAGTCACACACTAAGCATAGCAATTATATCACAAGGTCAATTGAATTTTTATTCAACCCTATAGAATTAGTTTGATTGGTAGGAAAAAGAATGAATGAGTTTCCCCTTTTTCCTTCTATCGGTTGATAGAAGGAAAAAACGATGAAAGTTTTCTTATTCCTCTTCCTTGTCTATAAAAATCCAAATTTTGATGCCCAAGACCCCATAGATAGTTCGAACTGTATAGGAACAATAATCTATTTTCGCTCGAATGGTTTGTAGGGGAACCCTGCCTTCTCTGATCCATTCGACACGGGCGATTTCTTTTCCGTCGATACGCCCTGCAATTTGTACTTGAATTCCTTTTGTATCCGCTTGTTCAGTTAATTCAATAGCCTTTTTCATTGCTTTTCGAAATGAAACTCGATTCTTTAATTGTCCGGCTATAAATTCTGCAAGAATATTAGGGTTTCCATAAGGTTTT